GATATGAATGATTATATTGGTGATTGTATAAAATATTTTGATTGTTGAAGTATAGGTGGATATTGTGAATAATATTTGTAGTAGTCATTCGATTATAAAAATTAGTATAAATATGAATATGTGATTATTGTATTGGGTGTTGTATATGTATTATAAGATATATATATATATATATGAGGTGTTGTAGTAGGAGTTATTGATATAATAGATAATTGAATATATGTGGTAGTTGTATTATTAGTAAGTAATTGATTATAATGATATGATATAGTAGTATTTGAATATGTGATTATTGTGTTGATGATTATATGTATATAGTATAAGGACTGTAGAATATGTATATGTGTGTATATCTGGTGGTATTATTATTAATTTAGTTTAATAAAAATGTAAATATGTGGAATTTAAGATAAGTATTAATTAATATATTAAGTTAAAAGTCAGTTAAATTAAGCTACTAATTTTGGAGATTAGAAATATAATACATTTTTTAAAATAAATACATTATTTTCACGATGGTTTTTTAGTACTAATCATAAAGATATTGGTACTCTTTATTTTTTATTTGGAACTTGGTCAGCTTTAGTTGGTGCAGCGTTAAGTCTTATTATTCGTATTGAATTAGGTCGGGTAGGGGCTGTAATAATAGATGATCAGCTTTATAATGTAATTGTAACTGCTCATGCTTTTTTAATGGTTTTTTATTTTGTTATACCTATAACTATAGGTGGGTTTGGAAATTGGTTACTTCCTCTTATATTAGGTTGTCCTGATATAGCTTTTCCACGTTTAAATAATTTTTCTTTTTGATTATTACCACCTAGTTTAGTTTTATTACTTTTAAGTGGTTTTTTAGAGTCTGGTGTTGGTACTGGGTGGACAGTATATCCTCCTTTAGCTGATAATATTTCACATTCTGGAGGTTCTGTAGATATTGCTATTTTTTCATTACACTTAGCTGGTGCTTCTTCAATTGGTTCAAGTATTAATTTTATTTGTACTATTGTAAATTTACGTAATTATAATATAACTTGAACTATGTTACCATTGTTTGTTTGATCAGTGTTTCTTACAGCTGTGTTGTTAATTTTATCATTACCGGTTCTTGCTGGTGGTATTACAATACTTTTAACTGATCGGAATTTTGGTACTTCTTTTTTTGATCCATCAGGTGGTGGGGATCCTGTATTATTTGCTCATTTATTTTGGTTTTTTGGACATCCTGAGGTTTATATTTTAATTTTACCTCCATTTGGTTTAATTTCTCAAGTAATTGCTTTTTATTGTAATAAAGTGCAACCTTTTGGGTATTTAGGAATAGTTTATGCTATAATTTCAATTGCATTTTTAGGTTTTTTAGTTTGAGGACATCACATGTATACTATAGGTATAGATTGTGATACTCGAGCTTATTTTACAGCAGCAACTATAACTATTGCAGTACCTACTGGTATTAAGATATTTAGGTGAATAGCTACAATTCATGGTTCTCTTTTAAATTGAGAAGCTCCTCTTTTTTGAGCATTTGGTTTTTTATTTTTATTTACTATAGGTGGGCTTACTGGGTTAGTTCTTTCTAATGCTTCTTTGGATATTATAATGCATGATACTTATTATGTAGTTGCTCACTTCCATTATGTTTTAAGAATGGGGGTTGTGTTTGGTGTATTTGCTGGTTTTTTACATTATTATCCTATTATAACAGGTCTTACATTTAATCAATCATTGGCTAAGTTTCATTTTATTTTAATATTTATTGGTGTTAATCTTACATTTTTTCCAATACATTTTTTGGGTTTATCGGGAATACCTCGACGTTATACTGATTATCCTAATTCTTTTGAAGTTTGACATGAGTTATGTAGATTTGGTACAGCATTTACATCTTTGGGTATAATCTTTTTTTTTATTTTATTGTGAGAGTCTTATAGTAAAAATATAGTTTTTCATGGTAAAAATGTGAGTATTAGTGGAATAGAGTGGTTAAATTTTTTTCCTCCTAAACATCATAGTTTTAGAGAATCTGCATATGTTTCTTTAAAAGTTTCTAATAGTTAATATAGTTTGATATAGTTTAATATAAAATGAAAATTTTGTAAATTTTTGATCTATGAGTGTCTTAATTTAATTATTTTATGGTTATTTTCTTGTTTATGTATTTTTTTATGTATTATATTTTTAATAGTTTCAAATAATTTTTTTTTTTGATGGTTTTTTTTTGAAATGAGTTTGTTTTTAATTATTCCCTTTTACTTATTTAAGATGAATTTTAAATATCTCATAGGGGCGATTTTATATTTTTTAATACAGGTTTTATCAAGTGTATTTTTTATTTTTGGTTTATTAGTTTTAGATGTGGGGTGTTTTATAGATGTTATAAATGTATTTTTTGTGATATCTTTAGTTATTAAAATAGGATTTATTCCTTTTATTTTTTGATATATTGAGGTTATAAGTTTATTAAATGAGTTTTTATTATTTCTTATATTAGTAGTTCAAAAGGTTCCAATATTAGTAGTTTTTTATAATTTGGTTGAATTTTTAAATTTTAATTTTTTTTTTTTTATTTTAATTATTTCTTTTTTAGTTAGTATGTTGGGTGGTATGAAGAGGTTTAATTTATTTAATTTATTAAGTTTTTCAAGAGTTTCTAATATGGTTATTATTATAATTATATTTATTTTTTTTAAAAATTTTTGAGCTTGGTTTTATTTTTTATTTTATTCTTTTTTTTTATATTTTGTTTTAATAGTATTAAAAAAAAATGGAGAAAAGAATATTAATTTTATAAAGATTTTTCAGGAAAATTTATTTTTGCTTTTTTTATTATGTAATATGGGTGGTTTTCCTCCAACTTTAGGTTTTTTATTAAAAGTAATATTTTTAATATCTTTAAAGTTTTTATCTTTAATTTTTTTATTTTTTTTTATTATTGTTTCATCTTTAAGAGTTTTTTTTTATTTACGTATATTTAGATTATCTTTTTTTAATAGAGTTTCTTTTGGTTCTTTAAAAAATTTATCTATTATAGATAGTGGAATTGATACTATTTATTATTTTTTATTATTAATATTTTTAATATTTATTTTACTTTTTTTGTTATAATTGTTATTATCTTTTGTTGTTGTTTGTTTAGTTTTATAGTTATTTTTAGTTTATCTCCATATGGTAGTGTGTTAGGTATTATATTATTAAGAGTTATACTTTCTATACAGTATTTTATATCTTCTAATTACCTTTTAGGTTTTTTATGAGTAGTTGTTTATATTGGTGGGATTGTAATTGTTTTTGCTTTTTCTTGTAGTTTTTTAATAATTAATTTTGTAGTTAAGTTATTAGGTGGTTTTAAAAAAATAATATTTTTAATTTTTTTATCAATGGTTTTTTCGTGTTTTATATATAATTTTATAGTTTTTTTTTTTAAGGTTGAGTATTTGGATTTTTTTTTAAATATTTTTTTTTTAGATAAGTGTATTTCCTTTTTATCTTTTTATGATTTTGGAGTTTTTTGAATTATTTTATTATTAGTATTTTTTTTTTGGTTTTTATTGTTTATTTTTTTAATATTAAATATTTATAGAGTTAAAACTAATTATATTTTATGTTATAATATGAGGAATTTCTAGGTTGTGTGTTATTATAATTAAATTGAAGAGTGTGTATAGAGTGTTATAGTATTTTAATTGTACTTAGGAATATTAATAATATATTATTGATTAATTTTTATTCCTTTTGTATTATGATAATTTTATTATGTGTAAATGTTTAAATTCTAGAAATATTATGATCTAAAAGGTATTGAAAAATTGTTAAGTTTTTTAAAATATCTTTTTGAAATGAAAAGTTAATCGTATAATATGATATCTAGTTGAATCTTATAATGTGAAATCTTATAAAAGGTGGGATAATCTACTTTTTAATAAATTAACAAATTGTAATTGAAAGTATTAAATTATTGGTAGTATTTAAAAATAAAGTATTTAAATTTATAATTAAATTTATATTAATATATTATTTATTAAAAAATGTATCTTCTTTTTTTTACAGATTTAATTATATTTTTTATAAATTTATATGAGTTAATAAGTAGTGTATATAGTTATATGTAGTGTATATATGTGTAATTAATATAATAGAATAATTAGTAAAAGAACTTGGCAAATATTAGTCAGACTGTTTATCAAAAACATTTCTTTTAGAAAGTTTATTAAAGGTAAAACCTGCCCAATGATGGTAGTATATTTAATGGAAGTTAAAGTAGCGAAATAATTAGTATCTTAATTAGGTACATGTATGAAAGGTTTAACTGATTAAGGTTGTTTTTATTAAAAATAAGAAATTTCTATATAAGTGAAGAAGCTTAATAATACAAATAGACGATAAGACCCCGAGAAGCTTTATTTATAAATTATGTAAATTTTAAATGGGGCATTTAATAATATTAGTAAAATTATTTGAATAGTTATATTATGGTTTAGTGAGACACATATTGTGGTTAGTGGTTAAAGTTACTCCGGGGATAACAGCGAAATAAGGGGTTTTAGTACTTATAGAATTTTTTGTTTTCGACCTCGATGTTGAATTAGAATATAAATCCCGAAGAGGGGATAAAAATTAGACTGTTCGTCTGTATTATTCTACATGATTTGAGTTCAGATCGGCGTGAGCTAGGTTGGTTTCTATCTTTTGTATGTGTATATGAGTGATTTTATTGTACGAAAGGACTTAAGATTTAGGTTATTACCATTAGATGTGTTATTATTAAATTAATTGTAGTATATTTATTATGAAGAATTTAGATTTCTTAGATCTTTGGCGATTAATTAATAGTTTATTATTATAAGTAAGTAAGTTGAATTTCCAATTCAAAAGTTTAAGGATAAATTAATATTAATGATTAGTTTTTTTTTATTATTTAGATTTTGTTTATTATTGGGGGGTGTAGTTTATAAGAAGGTTATAAGATTTGTAGTAGATAGCTTTTTAAAAATTGTTGATTTTAATAATAGATTATTAGTTTTATGGTCTGTTTTAACTTTAAGTATTATATATTTTTTTATATGTAGTAATTTTGGTGGTTTGTTAATTTTTAGATCTAGTGTAAGAATATTTTATAATTTAATTTTAGTTTTAGGTTTTAGTAGTTGATTAATTAGTATTTTGAAAGTTGATATTAGTATTTTTTTTTCACATTTAATTCCTTTAGGTACTCCTATGTGGTTATCTCCTATTATAGTTTTTATTGAAACTATTAGAATTATTGTTCGACCTTTAACACTTAGTGTGCGATTATTTGTAAATATTGCAGCAGGTCATTTATTACTACATTTGGTTTCAAGGGGGGTTGTATTTATTTTTTTTTATTCTCTATTAGGGGGTAGTTTATTTAATTTTACTTTAATATGATTTCTTTGTTTTTTGGAGATTTTTGTGGCAGTGGTTCAAGCTGGTGTTTTTGTTTTATTATTAAATAGTTATATAGAGTATAGATTATAGTTTAATAAAATTAATTTTTTACAAAAATTAGTTATACACATTGTTGTATTAATCTAAATTAATATTTTTTTTAGTGTTTTTTTTATTGTTTCTTTGGTTGTTTTATCATCTTTTCATATTTTAATCTTTTCTAGTTTTAAAGAGGTTTATTCTTTTTCAATAAACCTTCCAACTTTTTTTTCTATTTGTTTTCAGAAGTGAGAGAGTAGTATAGCTGATAGTTTAAATTGATTATATAATGAAATTTTATTTCCTATTTTGATTTTTATTTTATGTTTAATTATATATATTATAATTAAATCAAATAAAAAGGTTTTTTTTAATTTATATTTTTCTAGTGGTCGTTTAATTGAATATATTTGGACAATTATCCCAATATTAGTTTTATTAACTGTAGGTATTCCATCTCTTTATATTTTATTCTTATCAGATGAAGTAGTATTATATCCAATTTTAAGAGTTAAAGTTTTAGGTCATCAGTGGTTTTGGAGTTATGAGTATATGTTTTCTAAATCTTTCTTTTCCACTAAAGATCATAGAATTATATTAAATAAAGAGATTCCAATAATAAAAGGTAATATTTCTGGATTAGAGGTTGATTCTTATATAATTTTTGGTAGTGAGGATAAAATTCGATTATTAAGGTCTACTAGGAGATTAGTTTTACCTGTGGGTGATATAGTTCGTTTAATGGTCAGTTCTTCTGATGTTTTGCATTGTTTTACAATCCCATCTTTGGGATTAAAAATTGATGCTATCCCTGGACGTATTAATCAAGTGGCTTTCTCATCTTTATCGGAGGGAGTTTTTTTTGGTCAGTGTTCTGAATTATGTGGTGCTCAGCACAGTTTTATACCTATTGAGGTAGCGATAGTTAATAAGAACTATTTGTTAAACTTGTTGTAATTGTAATATATTGTTATTTTTTATTAGGGTGTACACCTACTCATACAATTTACGAGTTAGTGGATTCTATTGAGGAGGTAATCATTAAGATTATGTTTGGTTTATAATTTATTGTTGTTATCGTGTTAACCTCTATTACTATGTTTAGTAGTAGATATTATTTATATTTATATTTTGTATATTTTAGAGTCTTTTATTATGGTAGTACCTATTCTTCTTAGAGTAGCTTTTTTTACATTATTAGAACGTAAATTATTAAGTTACTCTCAATTACGTAAGGGGCCGAATGTGGTTGGTAGTGGTTTTTTACAACCAATTGCTGATGGTTTTAAGCTCTTTATTAAAGAAGTTGTATTACCACTTAGGAGTCAGAATTTTTTATATATTTTATCTCCTTTATTTGTATTTTTTTTATCTTTATTTTTGTGATCTATTTTTTTTTTTTCAAAGTTATTTTTTGTTTTTAACAGATTTTTTTTTTTTTTAAGGGTTTCTAGGTTTTCAGTTTTTTTTTTTTTATCTAGTGGTTGATCATCTAATTCTTCCTTTGCAATTTTGGGTAGTATTCGAGCTGCTGCTCAAATAATTAGGTATGAGGTTGTTATATCTTTTATTTTAGTTTTTTTTTTTTTTATTATAAAAACAAATAGATTTTTTTTTATTATAGAGTTTTCGTGTTTTTTTGAGAATTTTTTATTTTATTTTATTTTATTTTTTTTTTGAATAGTTGTAATTTTAGCAGAAACAAATCGTTCACCTTTTGATTTAACAGAGGGGGAGAGTGAGTTAGTTTCTGGTTTTAATGTAGAATATTCTGCTGGACCTTTTGCTTTTTTTTTTTTGGCTGAGTATGGTATAATTTTATTAATAAGGTCTTTAAGGGGTATAATTTTTTTTAGTGGTTTAGTTTTTTTTTGTAAATTATTATATTTAAAATTAATTTTTTTTATTATTTATGTTAGTTTTTTTTTTGTTTGAGTTCGATGTACTTTTCCACGTAAGCGTTATGATTTTTTAATGGATATAATATGGGTTGGTATTTTACCTATTAATATTATTATTTTAATTTTTTTTTTTGTATTATTTTATATTTTTTTAAGAAGTAGTATAATAGAGTTATTATTTTTGATTTGAGATCTTAGGATATTATGTAATAATCTTCTTTTAATTATGTGTATAGAAGGTGTTTGGTGTATATAGAATTGTAATTTAAAAAAAATATTATTTTGTCAAGATAAAAATCTATAATTAGTTATTCTGTATAATAAATACCTTTAAGTTAAAAGGGATGTATTGATAATGCATATATATCTTTGATTTTATTAATTAGTAATAGTTTATAGGAGAATAGTTTATTGTTAATAAAAGGGTATATATTTTTTATATATTTACTATTTACTTTAGTTTATATAAAATGAAATATTGAAGCTATTTTGAAAATTTTTTAAGTAAAAATTGAATTGATTTAATTTATACATAATAAAATTTATTAAGTAAATTTAGTAATTAGATTTAAATAAAATTTAACAATAATATTATTTGATTATAAGTAAATTATTAGGGGGTAAAGATAAGTGCCAGCAATCGCGGTTAGACTTTTCTCTAGATTATGTTTATAAAAATTAAGTAATAATGGTATTATATATAAGTAAAATTAGAGTGAGTATATATTTCTTAAGGATAAAACTATAAAATAAACTTGGATTAGATACCCAATTATTATAGAAGTTGTATTGTAGTAAAATATATGTGTAAATATATAATAGAGTTTTGTAGGAAGTAAATTATAAATCTGATGGTGAGTGTTAATATTAGGGGAGTTTAGTTATTTGAATCTGATAATACGCAACAAATTTACCTTATTTAAAGTTTGTATATCTTTGTTTTTATCTAATTATAAATTATTTATAAATTATTTTTTTTTTATCAGATCGAGATGCAGCAAATAAGGGAATAATAAACTACGATTGAATATATTTTTTAATATAGTATTGTAATATTTATATATGTAAAGAACTTAAAAGTAATTTTTTTTTAGTATAAGGGGGTGAATAGTAATTCATTTATATACAAACTGCCCAATGATTACCTTTCGGGTTTAAGTTGTCACAAGGTAAGTTTACTAGAAAGTGGACTTAGAGAGAATTCATTTATTGAAGATATAAAAATTCGAATTTTAAAAATATAGTGTTGCTATAATTCTTTATATAAAGTCAGTTATGTAAGCTTTAAGGTTCATGCCCTTAATAAATCTATGATCTTTATAAAATTTTGGAGTAGGTGTGATTTCTAATCATATATTGTTATATATTAACACAAAATTTATAATTATGTTATTTATTTAAAATTACATCCATTTCATATAGTGGATGAAAGTCCTTGACCTATTTATATAAGGATTGCGGCTTTTCATTTACCCGCTAGATTATTATTTAGTATTTTTAGTTATAATTATTTTTTTTTTTTTTTTGGTTTGATTTTTATTATTTTAGTGTTTATGGTTTGAATACGTGATAGTATTCGAGAAAGTACCTTTCAAGGGATACATACTTTTAAGGTAATGAGTGGTATTCGTTTAGGATTTATTTGGTTTATTGTTTCAGAGATTTTTTTTTTTTCTGCATTTTTTTGAGGATTTTTTCATAGTAGATTTTGTTTAGTTCCAGAAATTGGTGTAATATGACCTCCTGTGGGGATAGATACCTTGGATACTTTTAGTGTTCCATTGCTTAATACTTTGGTTTTATTAAGTAGAGGTGTGAGATTAACATGATCCCATCATGAGATTATAATAGGAAAAATAAAATCTGCTTCTTTTGGACTTATTCTTACAGTGTTTTTAGGTTTATATTTTACTTTATTGCAAATATTTGAGTATTATGAGTCTTCTTTTACAATTTGTGATTCAATTTTTGGTTCTATTTTTTTTGTAGCAACAGGTTTTCATGGGTTACATGTTATTATTGGTTCTACCTTTTTATTAGTTTGTTTTATTCGGTTAAAAAGTAATCAATTTAGGAGTATACACTTAGTTGGAGTAGAAACAGCTTCTTGATATTGGCATTTTGTAGATGTTGTTTGATTATTTTTATTTGTATGTGTATATTGGTGAGGTTTTTAATTTAATAATATAGTTTATATAAAATTAAAAATTGTAAATTTTTAGAACTTTGTGTGTTATTAATAGTTTATCGAATTACTAATTATTCTTTATTTAAAATATGTTATAATTTTTTAGTGATATTGCCTTGTCCTGTAAATATTAGTTTTTTTTGAAATTATGGTTCATTATTAGGGTTTTGTTTAATAATTCAAATTTTAACTGGACTCTTTTTATCAATACATTATTGTTCTCATATAGATTTAGCATTTGATAGTGTTATTCATATTATGCGAGATGTGAGGGGTGGTTGATTAATGCGTATTATTCATTTAAATATTGCAACTGCTTTTTTTTTGTGTGTTTATTTACATATAGGTCGGGGATTATATTATAAGAGTTATAAATTATCAACATGACATATTGGTGTTGTAATTTATATTGTGATGATGGCTACAGCCTTTGTGGGTTATGTATTGCCTTGAGCTCAGATGAGTTTTTGAGGAGCTACGGTTATTACAAATTTTTTTTCTGCTATTCCATATATTGGTAGTGATTTGGTTTTATGGGTTTGGGGTGGATTTTCAGTAAGAGGTCCTACATTAAATCGATTTTTTGTATTTCATTTTTTATTACCTTTTGTATTAGTGGGTTTAGTAGTAGTGCATTTAATCTTATTACATGATACTGGAAGTAAAAATCCTTTGGGAGTAAAATCTGATATATTTAAAATTCCTTTTCATAAGTTTTATACTATAAAGGATTTATTTGGTATAGTTTTGTTATTATTATTATTTATAATTATTTTTTGTTTATATCCTTTTACATTTGGTGATGTTGAGAATATAATTAAAGCTAATAGAATATCAACACCTATTCATATTCAACCTGAGTGGTATTTTTTATTTGCTTATGCTATTTTACGAGCTATTCCTAATAAATTAGGAGGTGTAGTGGCATTAGTTTTATCTTTAGTGGTTTTATTTTTAACACCATTATTAAAAGGATGTAAAGAGAGTTATAGTTTTTATAGTCAATTATTTTTTTGAGGGTTTATTTTTAATTTTTTTTTTTTGACTTGATTAGGTTCTATGGTAGTAGAGTATCCATTTGTAGAACTTGGTCAGATTTCTACAATATTTTATTTTATTTATTTTATTATTTAATATGTGTGTATAATGTGGCAGATAAATGTGTAGTATTTAAGTTATTATTATGATGAATATCCTTTATAAGATTTTAGTTTAGAAAATATTAACTTGCTAAGTTTAAGATATACATAGTAGTATAAATCTTTATTTTACTTATTTTTAGGAATTTATTTTTAATTTTTAATTCTTGTGTTTTAGGGAAGGGTAAAAAGTATTGAGGTAGAATTTTATTGTTATTCATTTTTTTTTTTTTACTATTAAAATGGGAAAATATTATTTATACTGTTATATTTTATTCTGATTTATGGTCTAATATAATATATCTATTAAGAATTTGATCTCTTTTAGTAATATGTTTGAGGGGGTTAAATTATTTATGGAAAGTGGATTTTTTGTATATTTTATTTATTATTATATTATTAGTATTGATATTTTGTTTTTTTAGAGTTAATTTATTTATTTTTTTTTTTTTTATAGAATCTATAGTTTTACCTGTTTTTTTTTTGATAGGACGATTTGGTGTTTATAAAATACGATGGGAAGCTTCAATTTATTTTTTTTTTTTTTCTGTTATATTTTCAGTGCCTTTATTAATATTAATTATTAGATCTGGTTTAATTAATTTTAATTTTTATAGTATTTATTATATAAATATAGAGATGGATTTACAATATCTCACAAAAGTGATTTATTTTAGAGGAATTATGGGTTTTTTGTCAAAGTTTCCTATGTTTTTTTTACATATTTGATTACCACGAGCTCATGTAGAAGCACCTCTTACAGGGTCTATTATTTTAGCTGCTGTATTATTAAAATTAGGTGGTTTTGGTATATATCGGTTTTTGCCTTTTGCTTGGAGATTTCAAGTAGATTTTATTATAATTTTTTTTATTTGGGGTGGGATTTGTTTAAGTTTTTTTTGTATATTTCAAATAGATATAAAATCTTTAGTAGCTTATTCTTCAGTTGTACATATGAGTTTAATTTTGGTTGGTATAATAACTTTATATAATTGATCTATGATTGGTGCTTTAATTATTATAATAAGACATGGTATTGTAAGTTCTATATTATTTTATTTGAGGTATGTTAGTTATGAGTTTTTTAATAGTCGTTCGTTGGTTTATAGTTTTAATTTAAAAATTATGTTTAGTTTAATATTTTTTTGATGATTTATTGTATTATTATTTAATATTGGATTTCCACCTCTTTTAAGATTTATAGGTGAGATGGTTTTATTATTAAATTGTATTTCATATAATAATTATTTTTTGTTTATAATAGTATTTTTTATAATAATTAGAATTGTTTATACTTTTTTTTTATTTCAAATATCTCAATTTTTTCGTGTTGATGTAAAGAAGTTTATTAGTGTTTTTTATTTATCTTTAAACTCAAAGCATTTAATTAGATATTTGCACTTTATGTTTATTTTAGGGTTAATATTTTTTTTTTGGTGATGTTAATGTGAGGATTTTAGTTTATATAGAATGATTTTTTTGCATAAAATTGGATGTTATAAATTCTAGTAGTATAGTATTATTTTGTTATTATTATTTATTTTAAGATTATTATTATTAATTATTATTTTAGTTTTTGTGTTTAATTATTTACCATTGTTTATAGTTTGGGTTGATAAAAATAGTCCTTATGAGTGTGGTTTTAGTCCTTTTTTAAAAATTCGGGTTCCACTTTCATTACAATTTTTTTTTATTGGTTTATTATTTTTATTATTTGATTTGGAAATTTGTTTTTTAATTCCTAGGTATAGTTTTTTTTTTTTTTATTTTAGAAATATATTTTTTTTAATGTTTTTTATTTTATTTTTTTTTTTTTTACTTTTTTGTATTTATTATGAGTGGTTTTTAGGTGGGTTAGAGTGGTATGGTAGTTATTAGAAGTATTATTATAATTATTATTTATTAGTTTAAAAAAAAATATTTTATTGCAAATAAAAAGATGAATAACATAAGTATAGGTATATATTATATAAGGTGGTAATAGATTTATTGTTTTTTTTACCTATTGTTTTTTTAATAATTCAAAGGTGTAGATTTTTATTTTTTGGATCTGTATTATTTTATTTATTAATTATTTTTTTTAGTTTAAGGGTAGTAAAGTTGAGTTTAATACAATTTGGTATGAAGTTGTTAAATATTTTTATTATTAGAATAAAATTTGATTTTATTTCATTATTTTTTATTTTTTTTATTATTTATATTACTTGATCTATTATTGATTTTTCATTTTATTATATAAGGTTGGATAATAATAAAAAAATTTTTATTATTTATTTATTATTTTTTATATTTGCTATAATTATTTTAACAACAGCTTCTAATTTAATAATATTTTTTATTGGTTGAGAGGGTGTGGGTATTATAAGATTTTTATTAATTAGTTGATGGTTTTCTCGAAGATTTGCAGTATCTTGTTCTTTGCAAGCAATTTTTTATAATCGAATTGGTGATATAGGTTTGTTTTTTTTATTTGTTTTTTTTTGTTTATATTTTCAAGATGTGGATATAGATTTTTGTTTGGTTGAGATATTTAGGAAAAATATTGATTTTAATTTATTAATATTAATTTTTATTTTATTTATAGTTATAGGTAAGTCTGCACAATTTGGTTTACATATGTGATTACCATCAGCAATAGAAGGTCCTACTCCAGTATCTGCTTTATTACATAGTAGAACTATAGTAGTGAGTGGGGTTTATTTTTTAATTCGTTTTGATAGAGTTATTATAATGAATGATTGATTTAGAAGACTTTTTATACTTATAGGTAGTTTAACTTGTTTTTTTGCGTCTTTAAGGGCTTGTTTTCAAATGGATTTTAAGAAAATTGTGGCTTTTTCTACAACAAGTCAATTGGGTTTTATAGTTTTTTCTTTAAGATTAGGATTGGTTGATTTAGCTTTTTTACATTTATGCATTCATGGTTTTTTTAAAGCATTATTATTTATTAGTTCAGGGGTATTTATTCATAATAATTTGGATATTCAAGATATTCGTAAATTAGGTAATAGTAATAGTCTTCCTTTTACAATAATGTGTTTAATTATTAGAAGTTTATCTTTAATAGGTTTTCCTTTTTTATCTGGTTATTTTTCAAAAGATATTATTATTGAAAGTATATACAATTCTTCATTAAATTTTTTTAGTGTGTTTGTAATTTTTATTTCTTCAGTTTTAACTAGTGTTTATTCTTTTCGTGTGGTATTTATATTTTTTAATCGAGAGTTTCGAGGTAATATGGTTTTTTTTAGTGGGGAGTTAAACATTCAATTATTATTTTCTATATTTCGTTTATTAATTGGTGCTATTTTTTTTGGTATTATTTTATTTTTTATAATAATAAAGAGGGAAGAGGTTTTTATAATATTATTTTATAAAATTATAATTTTTTTTTTTATTTTTATTTTATGTTTTTTTTTTTATTATTTTTTTTTTATAAATAAAATTATAATTATAAAAGTGTTTTTTTTTAGATATGTTTGGTATTCTTTTGATGGTTTACATTTATGATTGATAATATGGTTGAAAAAAATTTTTTTTTTTTTTAGGAGTGTTGAATCTGGTTTTATTATATTTTTTTTTAATTTTTTTTTTTTAAAATCTTTTATAAAAATTATAAAATTAAGTTATAGTAGAATTAATTTTGAAATTTCTAGTTATTTAATTATAATTATTCCATTAATTTTATTTTTTTTATTTTTTTGTGTTTTATAGTCTATTAAGGTGTTAGTTTAATTAAAATATTATAATTTGAGTGTAAAGATAGATATACCTTATACTTTATTAGTATAATATAATACATTTTATTTTCTATAAAAAGATTTATTTAATAAAGTCGTAAATGTAGCTTATTGTTATAAAGTTTTAATTTTTTAAATTAAAGAAATATTATTATCTTTTGCAATATTATATCTTTTATTATCTTTTATAATATTAATTTTTGGTATTTTAGGTTTTGTAGTTAATCAAAAATATTTTATTTCAGTTTTATTGGTATTAGAACTTTTTATATTATCTGTTTTTTTTTTATTATTATCTATTCACAATATATCTTTTATATATTTTTTTAATTTTTTTAATATATTGATTATTAGTATTGTTGTTATTGAAGCAGTATTAGGGTTAATTTTAGTGGTAAATATAATACGAGTTATGGGTAGTTCTAATATGGGTATTTTGGTTTATAAGTTTTAATATAAAATTTAAGTTAAGTATTAAACTATTAATTTTCAAAATTAAAAATAATTATATTAATTTTAATAATGTACATATATATATATA